AATAATTTTTTTTATTGTATTTATAATAAAAATTATGTAACTAAAGTAAAATATTAAATATAAATAATATTTATGTTTAATAACTTTATTTAGTAATTGCATATTTTTTCATCTGTATATATATATATTAAAAATTTATATATGTAAATGTTTAAAAAATTTTAAATTACATTTAAAAACTTATATTCAAGAATATATTTTTAAATGTAATTTAAAATTTCTGTTAATTATTTTATGAATATGATTTTAATAATTAATATATAATCGTGCTATTTATATATATTAAGTATATATATATATAAATATATTATATATATGTTTATCTTACTAAATAATAAACAGTGGATTATAATATAAATAAAGAGCTTAAAAATCAAAATATTATATCCCCTCATTATATTATATATATTGAATATAGATTATCGATCTATAAACTAAACAATTATATATATAAATTAAAGTTTTTTTTGAGGGTTATTAATATATTTATTTAAAGTATATCAATCTATACCAATAGATAATATATATATATATATATATAGATAATATATATATATAAATATAAAAAAAAAAAAAAAAAAAAAATTTATATGATAAATTAATAGAAAATTGTAAATAAAGTGAATGAATAAATAATAGAATATAATTAAATAATAAATTAATAATAAGTTAATTAAATATATTAAATAATATTTAAAATTAAGGGGTACTTATAAATTTCTATTAATTTGGTATTTTGGTAAGGAGGAATTTACTAAATTTAATTATATAAATGTGGGATTTATTTTTTAAATAAAGTGAATTAATAAATAATAGAATATAATTAAATAATAAATTAATAATAAGTTAATTAAATATATTAAATAATATAAAAATTAAATTAATTAATTTTTTATATATTTAATTTTAAAATATTTTATACTTTTTTAAATTATTTTTATAAAATTATATTATTATTATTAAAAATTAAATGTATAAAAAAATATTTTTATAAATAGAAAAAAATTATTATTAATTTTTAAGTATAATTTTAAGGTATAATTTATTTAATTTTATTTATATTAAGGGGATATAAAAAAAATTTTTAAAAATTATGTTAAAATTAAGGGGTACTTATAAATTTCTATTAATTTGGTATTTTGGTAAGGAGGAATTTACTAAATTTAACTATATAAATGTGGGATTTATTTTTTAAAGATATACTTTTTAAAATTATATAATTTATTTAAAATTAATTTATATTATTTAATAATAAATAATAATTTTATTTATAAAGTTTTATTTTGGCTTAAAAAATTTATTATTAATTTATATTATATGTAAATTTTTGTGTGAATTATTATTAATTTAAAAAGTTAATATTTATTTATTTATTTACAATAATTAATATTATTAATTAAAGAAATTTAGAAATAGAAATATTAAATTTAATATTAACTTAATTTGTGCCAGCAGTTGCGGTTATACAAATAATATAAGTAAATTTTATTAATAGAAGTTAAATAATTTAATAAAAATATAAATTAATTTATTAAGTGAAATTTTAAATTATAATTATTTTTTATTTTCAAAATAATTAAAGCTAATAAATTTTAATTAAAAACTAGGATTAGATACCCTATTATTTAAAATATAATATTAATTAATTTGAGTAGTATTAGTTATAATCTTGAAACTTAAAAAATTTGGCGGTATTTTAGTCTATTCAGAGGAACTTGTTTTTTAATCGATAATCCACGATGTACCTTACTTAAAATTGTTATTCAATTTATATATCGTTGTTATTAGAATATTTTATGAGAAAAATAATTTTCTATAATTTTAAAAAAAATTAATATCAAATCAAGGTGTAGTTTATTTTTAAGTATAAATGAGTTACAATAAAATTTATTTTTGGATTTAAATATGAAAAATTTAATGAAATTGGATTTGATAGTAAAATTATAAAGATAAATAATTTGATTTTAGCTCTAAAATATGTACATATCGCCCGTCGCTCTTATTATTAAAATAAGATAAGTCGTAACATAGTAGATGTACTGGAAAGTGTATCTAGAATCAATTTAAAGCTTATAAAGTAAAGCATTTCATTTACATTGAAAAGATTTTTGTGCAAATCAATATAAATTGATTAATAATTATTTATTAATTTTATAATTTTATTTATATTATTATTATTAAAAATAATTATAAATTTAAATGTTTTAGTATATTATATAAAAAAAATAAAATTATTAATAGTTTATTAGTATTGTAAAATAATATTGAAATATAATGAAAAATTTTTGTTTTAAAAGAAAATTTTATTTATTGTATCTTGTGTATCAGAGTATATTAAATAAAAAATAATTATTTTATTTTTCTCGATTTTAAAAGATTTAATAAATTATAAAAATTAATGTAATAAAATTATTTTTAATAATTTATTAGAAATGAAATGTTATTCGTTTTTAAAGGTATCTAGTTTTTTAAGAAATAAATTAAATTTAAATTTTTAAAATTTATTTATTTATTTTTTTTAATTAAATAATTTTTAAAAATTAATATTTTATGGGATAAGCTATAAAATAAATTTTTATAAATAATAAATATAATTTAAATATTATATGTTTAGAATTATCAATTATTATTAAATTTGTTATAAATTAATTTTTACAATAAATTATTTATTATATTTTAAATTTTTATTAAAATATTTTTTTTAACAATAAAAATAAAATAATAATGATATAATTAGTATATTATAATTTAATTAATTTTTTTAAAATGAAAAGTTTATTTAAAGAATTCGGCAAAAATAATATTCGCCTGTTTAACAAAAACATGTCTTTTAGAATTTAATTTAAAGTCTAACCTGCCCAATGATTTTTTTTAATGGCCGCAGTATTTTAACTGTGCAAAGGTAGCATAATCATTAGTCTTTTAATTGAAGGCTGGAATGAATGGTTGGACGAAATATTAACTGTTTCATTTGAAATTATAATAAAATTTTATTTTTTAATTAAAAAGTTAAAATCTAATTAAAAGACGAGAAGACCCTATAAATCTTTATATATTTATTAATTTTAATTTTAAAGATTTTTTTAATTATAATAAATAAATATATTTTATTGGGGTGATATTAAAATTTAATTAACTTTTAAATATTTAAATCATTAATTTATGAATAATTGATCCAATTATATTGATTAAAAATTTAAGTTACTTTAGGGATAACAGCGTAATTTTTTTGGAGAGTTCATATTGATAAAAAAGATTGCGACCTCGATGTTGGATTAAGATATAATTTTAGGTGTAGCCGTTTAAATTTAAAGTCTGTTCGACTTTTAAAATCTTACATGATCTGAGTTCAAACCGGTGTAAGCCAGGTTGGTTTCTATCTTTAATAAATTAAAATATTTTAGTACGAAAGGATTAAATATTAAATTAATTATAATTTAAAAATAAGAATATTATTAATAATTTAACTATTTTGGCAGATTAATGCAATAAATTTAGAATTTATAAATGTAATTTATTATTTACAAATAGTACTTGTTTTATATAGAAATTATTATATTTATTATTATAAGATTATTATTAATTATTTGTGTATTAGTAAGAGTTGCTTTTTTAACTTTATTAGAACGAAAGGTTTTAAGATACATTCAAATTCGTAAAGGTCCTAATAAAGTTGGTTTAATGGGAATTCCTCAACCTTTTTGTGATGCAATTAAATTATTTACTAAAGAACAAACTTATCCTTTAGTATCTAATTACATTTCATATTATTTTTCTCCTATTTTTTCATTATTTTTATCTTTATTATTATGAATATGTATACCTTTTTTTATTAAATTATTTTCTTTTAATTTAGGTTTAATTTTTTTTATATGTTGTACAAGTTTAGGAGTTTATACAGTTATAATTGCAGGGTGATCTTCTAATTCTAATTATTCATTATTAGGAGGATTACGTTCTGTTGCTCAAACTATTTCTTATGAAGTGAGATTAGCATTAATTTTATTATCTTTTGTATTTTTAATTAATAATTATAATATATTAAATTTTTATTATTATCAAATATATATGTGATTTTTTATTTTATTATTTCCTTTAAGATTTATTTGATTAATCATCTCTTTAGCAGAAACTAATCGTACTCCTTTTGATTTTGCTGAAGGAGAATCAGAATTAGTATCTGGATTTAATGTAGAATATAGAAGAGGAAGATTTGCTTTAATTTTTTTATCTGAATATTCTAGAATTTTATTTATAAGAATATTATTTTCTTTAATTTTTTTAGGAGGGGATGTATTTAATTTTTTTTTTTATTTTAAATTAATATTTATTTCTTTTGTTTTCATTTGAGTACGAGGAACATTACCACGATTTCGATATGATAAATTAATATATTTAGCTTGAAAAAGTTTTTTACCTTTTTCTTTAAATTATTTATTATTTTTTATTGGACTAAAAATTTTTTTAATATAATTTATTATTATTATTATAACTAAATTTAGTAAAGTTAATAGAAAATTTAAATTTCTATTTTATGTTTTCAAAACATATGCTTATTCAAGCTCATTAACTTTTATTAATTTAATAAATTATCTCATCATTTACAAATTAAAGGATTAATTAAATAATATATAAAATATAAAATTGTTAATAATTGGCCAATTAAAATATAAGGATCTTCTACTGGTCGTGCTCCAATTCATGTTAATAAAATTACAATAGATACTATAATTCAAAATAAAATTTTATTTATAGGATAAAATTCAATTCCTCGGAATTTTCTTAAATGATAAAAAGGTATAATTATTAAAATAGCAATAGATATTACTAAAGCAATTACTCCTCCAAGTTTATTAGGAATTGAACGTAAAATTGCATAAGCAAATAAAAAATATCATTCAGGTTGAATATGAATTGGAGTAACTAAAGGATTAGCTGGAATAAAATTATCAGGATCTCCTAATATATAAGGATTTATTAATGTTAATAATAATAATATTATTATTAAAATAATAAATCCTGTTGTATCTTTATAAGTAAAAAAAGGATGAAAAGGAATTTTGTCTAAATTTGAATTTAATCCTATTGGATTATTAGATCCTGTTTGATGTAAGAATAATAAATGAATTATTACAGCTGCTAAAACAATAAAAGGAAAAATAAAATGAAAAGTAAAAAATCGAGTTAATGTTGCATTATCAACCGCAAATCCTCCTCAAATTCATTGAACTAAATCTAATCCTAAATAAGGAATAGCAGATAATAAATTAGTAATTACTGTAGCTCCTCAAAAAGATATTTGTCCTCATGGTAAAACATATCCTATAAAAGCTGTTCCTATTACTAAAAATAAAATAATTGTTCCTGATAATCAAGTTGTGGTAAATAAATAAGATCCATAATATATTCCACGGCCTACATGTATATAAATACAAATAAAAAAAAATGATGCACCATTAGCGTGTAATGTACGTAATAATCAACCATAATTAACATTTCGACAAATATGATCTACTCTATTAAATGCTATATTAATATCTGCTGTATAATGTATAGCTAAAAATAAACCAGTTAAAATTTGAATAATTAAACATAATCCTAATAATGAACCAAAATTTCATCAAATAGAAATATTAATTGGAGTGGGTAAATCAATTAAAGCATTATTTGCTATTTTTAAAATTGGATGAGTAGTTCGTAAAGTTATATTCATTAGTTAGTATATTAATCGTATAGGACCATAAAACAGTTTAGTAATTTTTACTGTAGCAATTAATGTAATTAATAAATAATTAATTATTAAAATAGTAATTATATTTGTTGGATAATTATATAATTTATTTAATCTTAAAATATTTTCTTTAATATATGAATTATTATTAATAATTGATATTATTTCAATATTTAATGAATTGAATATTATAGTTATTTTATCTATAAAAAAATTTATTATTATTATTAATATAAAAATTAATAAAATTATTATAATTATTTTTATAGATAATGTAAATATTTCATTTGAGGCTAAAGAAGTTACATAAATAAATAAAACAAGTATTCCCCCAACAAAAATTAAGAATAAAATATAAGAAAATCAAAAAGTTTTTGTTATTAACCCTGTAATGCTACAAATTATTAATGTTTGAATTAATAATATTAATCCTATTCTTAAAGGATGATTTATTTGTATAAATATAAATCTAAATATTATAATTAATCTGTATAAAATAATTTGAATAATATCAAGAAATAGTTTAATTAAAATATTAATTTTGGAGATTAATGATAAAGAAATATCTTTTTTCTTGAAGTTTAAAAAGAAATAATTCTTATTTTTGATTTACAAGACCAATGTTTTTTTTAAACTATTAAAACTAATGATAATATTAATTAATTGAGGTTTACCTTTTTTTTTAATAATAATAGGTATTTTTATTTTTATTTCTAATCGAAAACATTTATTATCTATACTTTTAAGTTTAGAATATATCGTGTTATCTTTATTTTATTTATTATTTATTTATTTAAATATATTAAATTATGAAAATTATTTTAGTATAATTTTTATAACTTTTGCAGTTTGTGAAGGAGTTTTAGGTTTATCTATTTTAGTGTCTATAATTCGTATATATGGAAATGATTATTTTCAATCTTTTAATATTTTACAATGTTAATAATTTTATTTATATTATTATTATTGTTTCCAATTTGTTTTATAAAAAATATATTTTGAATGGTTCAAAATATATTATTTATTATTATTTTTTTTTTAATTATTAATAATTATTTTAGTAATTATTGAATATTAATTTCTTATTTTTTAGGTATAGATTTACTTTCTTATGGTATAATTTTATTAAGTTTTTGAATTTGTTCATTAATAATAATAGCAAGATATTCTATTAATAAAAATAATAATTATAAGAAATTATTTATGTTAAATTTATTATTATTATTATTATTTTTATTTTTAACTTTTAGAAGAATAAATATTTTTCTTTTTTATCTTTTTTTTGAATGTAGATTAATTCCTACTTTACTATTAATTTTAGGTTGAGGATATCAACCTGAACGGCTACAAGCAGGTATATATTTATTATTTTATACATTGTTAGTTTCTTTACCTATATTAGTTGCTATTTTTTATTTATATAATAATATAATAACTATAAATTTTTATTTAATTAGTAATTATAATTTAGATTATATGATTTTATATTTTTCATTAATTTTATCATTTTTAGTTAAAATACCTATATTTTTAGTACATTTATGATTACCAAAAGCTCATGTAGAAGCTCCTGTTTCTGGATCTATAATTTTAGCTGGAATTATATTAAAATTAGGAGGGTATGGATTATTGCGATTTTTTTCATTTTTACAAATTTTAGGATTTAAATACAATTATTTATTTATTAGAATTAGTTTAGTTGGAGGAATTTTAGTAAGTTTAGTTTGTTTGCGACAAACTGATTTAAAAGCATTGATTGCTTATTCTTCTGTAGCTCATATAGGTATTGTTTTAAGAGGATTAATAACAATAACTTATTGAGGAATTTCTGGATCTTATACTTTAATAATTGCTCATGGTTTATGTTCTTCAGGATTATTTTGTTTAGCTAATATTACATATGAACGATTAGGTAGACGAAGTTTATTAATTAATAAAGGGTTATTAAATTTTATACCTTCAATATCTTTGTGATGATTTTTATTATGTGCTGGTAATATAGCTGCACCTCCAACTTTAAATTTATTAGGAGAAATTTCTTTATTAAATAGAATTGTAAGTTGATCAATATTTACAATATGTTTATTAATTTTTAGATGTTTTTTTAGTGCTGCATATACTTTATATCTATATGCTTATAGACAACATGGAAAATTATTTTCAGGGATTTATTCATTTAGAATAGGGTATAATCGTGAATATTTATTATTATTTCTTCATTGATTTCCTTTAAATTTATTAGTATTAAAATCTGAAATAAGTTTGTTATGATTATAAATTTAAATAGTTTATTATAAAATATTGATTTGTGGTATCAATGATATGAATTTATTCATTTTAAATTATGAAATATTTATCAATTTGTTTAATAAATTTTTTTTTTTTATTTATTATTAGAATATTATTATTATTATGTTCATTTTATTTTCTTTTAAATGAAATTATTTATTTTTTAGAATGAGAAGTTGTTTCTTTAAATTCAATAAGAATTGTAATAACTATTTTATTTGATTGAATAAGTTTAATATTTATATCTTTTGTTTTATTAATTTCTTCTTTAGTAATTTATTATAGAAAAGAATATATATCAAATGATATTAATATTAATCGATTTATTTTGTTAGTATTAATATTTGTTTTATCAATAATATTATTAATTATTAGTCCAAATTTAATTAGAATTTTATTAGGATGAGATGGTTTAGGATTGGTTTCTTATTGTTTAGTTATTTATTTTAATAATGTAAAATCTTTTAATGCTGGAATATTAACTGCTTTAATGAATCGTGTTGGTGATGTATTTTTATTATTAGCAATTGCTTGAATATTAAATTATGGAAGAATGAGATATATTTTTTATTTAGAATTTATATTAAATGATAAACAAATAATATTAATTGGAATTTTAGTAATAAGTGCTGCAATAACAAAAAGTGCTCAAATTCCTTTTTCTTCTTGGTTACCTGCAGCTATAGCTGCACCTACTCCTGTTTCTGCTTTAGTTCATTCATCTACTTTAGTTACAGCAGGAATTTATTTATTAATTCGATTTAATATATTAGTTTATAATTCATTTATAGGTCAATTATTATTATTAATAGCTGGTTTAACTATATTTATATCTGGTCTAGGAGCTAATTTTGAATTTGATTTAAAAAAAATTATTGCTTTATCAACATTAAGACAATTAGGATTAATAATAATAATTTTATCTATAGGATATTATAAATTAGCTTTTTTTCATTTATTAACTCATGCTTTATTTAAAGCTTTATTATTTATATGCGCAGGGGCAATTATTCATAATATAAATAATTTTCAAGATTTACGTTTAATGGGAGGATTAACATTATTTATACCTTTAACTTGCTCTTGTTTTAATGTAGCTAATTTAGCTTTATGTGGAATACCTTTTTTAGCTGGATTTTATTCAAAAGATTTAATTTTAGAAATTGTATCTATAAGTATAATTAATTTATTTATTTATTATTTATTTTTTTTTTCAACTGGATTAACTGTATGTTATTCTTTACGATTAGTTTATTATTCAATAACTGGTGATATAAATTGTATAAGATTAAATGTATTAAATGATGAAAGTTGAGTTATATTAAAAAGAATATTAGGGTTAATATTTATAAGAATTATTGGAGGTTCAATATTAAGTTGATTAATTTTTTTAACTCCTTCAATAATTTGTTTACCTTATTATTTAAAATATATAACTTTATTTGTTTGTATTATAGGAGGGTTTTTTGGATATTTAATTTCTAATATTTCATTATTTTTTATAAATAAATCTTTAAAATATTATTTTATTAGTATATTTAGAGGATCAATATGATTTATACCTTATATTTCTACTTATGGAATTATTAATTATTCTTTAAAAATTGGAATAAATGTTGTTAATAATTTTGATCAAGGTTGGTCAGAATTTATAGGAAGACAAAATTTATATAATAAATTAGTTTATTATTCTCAATTTAATTATTTTATACAAAATAATAATTTAAAAATTTATTTAATAATTTTTATTTTATGAATTATTATTTTAATAATATTTTTAATTTTATTATAATTTAAATAGCTTATAAAATAGAGTATAACATTGAAGATGTTAAGGAGATTTATTAATCTTTAAATAATTATATAATTAAATTTAGTAATTTATAAAAATATATATTTTATTTTTACAATGAAAATGTAATGTTTTATTTAAACTATATAAATGAGAAATATAAATGGAATTAAACCATTAAAATAAAAAGTTAGCAGCTTTTATTTGATCTACATATTTCTTTAATTGGAATAAATAATTCATTTTTATCATTAACAGTGATATACCTCTATTTTGGTTTCAATTAAAATTAGAATAAGGGTATAAATACCTAAAATTAGGTCGAAACTAATTACAATAAATCGTTTCATATTCAATAAAATATTAAGGTAAATTGAATTAATCAATTATTTTTGAATGCAAATCAAATGTTATAATTTTAACTATAACCCTAAATTGATCAATTAAGTATTCCTTGATTTCATTCATGATATAATCCTAATAATAAAATTAAGATAAATACAATTGATGTAATTCTTCATATAATTAAATTTGAATAATTTAAAATTAAAATTATAGGTAAAATTAAAGCAATTTCTACATCAAAAATTAAAAAAATAATTGTGATTAAAAAAAATTTTAATGAAAATGGTAGTCGAGAAGAAGATATTGGATCAAATCCACATTCAAAAGGTGAACTTTTTTCTCGATCATTAAAAGTTTTTTTAGATAAAATAGTAGCTAATATTATTACTACTGTTGATAATAAAATAATAATTAAAGATATTCTTATTATAGAAAAAATTATTTATATTATTATATTAATAAACCTTATGATTGGAAGTCATATATACTTTTATACTATATAAATATATTATCCTCCTCATCAATAAATTGATACATATAAAAATAATCAAACAATATCAACAAAATGTCAATATCATGCTGCAGCTTCAAATCCAAAATGATGATTTTTTGAAAAATGATTATTTAAATGACGAATTAAGCATACTAATAAGAATGAAGTTCCAATTAATACATGAAGTCCATGGAATCCTGTTGCTATAAAAAAAGTTGATCCATAAACAGCATCTGCAATTCTAAAAGGAGCTTCAACATATTCATAAGCTTGTAAAATAGAAAAATAAATTCCTAATAATACTGTAAAAAATAAACCTTGAGTAGTTTGAGAATAATTTCCACTTATTAAACTATGATGTGCTCATGTTACAGTAATCCCAGAGGCTAATAAAATAGTTGTATTTAATAAAGGAATTTGAAAAGGGTTAAAAGGGATAATACCTAAAGGGGGTCATATAGTTCCTAATTCAATAGTAGGAGATAAACTTCTATGAAAAAAAGCTCAAAAAAAAGAAGTAAAAAATAAAATTTCTGATACAATAAATAAAATTATACCTCATCGTAACCCTGTTGTTACTGAATAAGTATGTAATCCTTGAAAAGTTCTTTCACGTGATACATCTCGTCATCATTGATAAACTGTTAATAATGTAATTAATGTTCCTAATAATATTAATGATATATTATATTGGTGGAATCATTTTACTAATCCTGAAACTATAGTTATAACTCCAATAGCCCCTGTTAATGGTCATGGTCTATAATCTACTAAATGAAAAGGATGATTTGAATGTGTTGACATTATATAATTAAATTACTTCTCTAGAGTATAAAGTAGTTAATACAGCAAATACATATGATTGAATAATTGCAACTGCTGATTCTAAAATTAATAATAAAATTTGAACAACTAGTAATAATATAATTATAATAGTTGATAATGAAGATCCTGTATTTCCTAATAGTGTTATTAATAAATGACCTGCAATTATATTTGCAGTTAATCGAACTGCTAAAGTTCCTGGACGAATAATATTTCTAATAGTTTCAATACATACTATAAAAGGTATTAAAATTGATGGAGTACCTTGAGGAACTAAATGAGCAAATATATGTTGTGTATGATTTAATCAGCCATAAATTATAAAAGTTAATCATAAAGGTAAAGCCAATGTTAATGTTAATGTTAAATGACTAGTTCTAGTAAAAATATAAGGAAATAAACCTATAAAATTATTAAATAAAATTATACTAAATAATGAAATAAAAATAATAGTTGTTCCTTTTTGATTAGGATTTCCTAATAAAATTTTAAATTCTTTATGTAAAGTATTTAAAATTATAACTCAAATAATATGAAATCGTGAAGGTATAAATCAATATATTGAAGGAATTATTAATAACCCAATAAAAGTTCTTAATCAATTTAATGATAAATTTAAAATTCTAGAAGAAGGGTCAAATACAGAAAATAAATTAGTTATCATTTTCAATTTATTGAATTAATATTAATATTTTTTAAATTTTTAGATTTTGGAGTAATAGAAAAATAAATAAAATAATTTATAATATTAAATAATATAAAAATTATTGAAAATAATATAAATAAATTTAATCATCTAATAGGAGATATTTGAGGGATTAAAAAATATTATAAATAATAATAATTTCAATTTGACATATTGATGTTATAGTTTAACTAATTTTTTTTTTTTTTTTTTTATCATTAAAAGTAATTGCTAGATTACTATAACATGGTTTAAGAGACCAGTACTTGCTTTCAGTCATTTAATGTTAATTTATATTAGAAATTCATTTAATAAAAAAATTTATTGGAACTCTTTCAATAACAATAGGTATAAAACTATGATTTGCTCCACAAATTTCTGAACATTGACCAAAAAATAAACCAGGTCGATTTATTAAAAAATTAGTTTGATTTAATCGACCAGGAGTTCCATCAATTTTTACTCCTAATGCAGGGACTGTTCATGAATGAATTACATCTGTAGCAGTTACTAAAATTCGAATCTGAGAATTTATTGGAAGAATAATTCGATTATCTACATCTAATAATCGAAAATTATTATTATTTAATTCATTTGTAGGAATTATATATGCATCAAATTCAATATTTATAAAATCAGAATATTCATAACTTCAATATCATTGATGACCAATTGATTTTAATGTAATAGAAGGTTCATTAATTTCATCTAATAAATATAATAATCGTAATGAGGGAAAAGCAATAAATAATAAAATAAAAGTAGGTAAAATAGTCCAAATTACTTCAATTGTTTGACCATGAAGTAAGAATCGATTTGTATAATTATTAAAAAATATTATAAATATTATATATGATACTATTATAGTAATTATAATTAAAATTAATATAGTATGATCATGGAAAAATGTTAATTGTTCTATTAATGGAGATGCTCTATCTTGTAAATTTAAATTTGCTCATGTTGACATTTATTTCTAATAAAAGTGAAATACTTTATATATGAAGCTTAAATCCATTGCACTAATCTGCCATATTAGAAATTAGATAATAAAGGTAATTCTGAATATCTATGTTCTGCAGGAGGAATATTTTGATATCATTCAATAGATGAATTAAGTTGTATAGTATATACTACTTGTCGTTGTTTAATTATTCTTTTTCAAATAATAATTATAAATATAATAATCCCAATTAATGAAATAGTTGATCCAATAGTTGAAATTACATTTCATGTAGTATATGCGTCAGGATAATCAGAATATCGTCGAGGTATTCCTGCTAATCCTAAGAAATGTTGAGGGAAAAATGTTAAATTTACTCCTACAAATATAATAATAAATTGACTTTTAAGTCATTTTTTATTTAATGTTAATCCTGTAAATAAAGGATATCAATGAATAAATCCAGCTATAATAGCAAATACAGCTCCTATTGATAATACATAATGAAAATGTGCAACTACATAATATGTATCATGTAAAATAATATCAAGAGAAGAATTAGCTAATACTACTCCAGTTAATCCTCCTACTGTAAACAAAAATACAAACCCTAGTGCTCATAATATAGCAGGAGTATAAATTATATTAGTTCCATGTAAAGTAGCTAATCAACTGAAAATTTTAATTCCTGTTGGAATTGCAATAATTATTGTAGCTGAGGTAAAATAAGCTCGTGTATCAACATCTATACCTACTGTAAATATATGATGAGCTCATACAATAAATCCTAATAATCCAATTGCTAATATAGCATAAATTATTCCTAATGATCCAAAAGTTTCTTTTTTTCCAGATTCTTGACTAATAATATGAGAAATTATTCCAAATCCTGGAAGAATTAAAATATAAACTTCTGGATGACCAAAAAATCAAAATAAATGTTGATATAAAATAGGATCCCCTCCTCCGGCTGGATCAAAAAAAGAAGTATTTAAATTTCGGTCTGTTAATAATATTGTAATTGCTCCAGCAAGAACTGGTAATGATAATAAAAGAAGTAAAGCTGTAATTACAACTGATCAAACAAATAATGGTATTCGATCATAAGAAATACCTGTAGAACGTATATTAATTACTGTAGTAATAAAATTTACTGCTCCTAGAATTGAAGATATACCAGCTAAATGAAGAGAAAAAATAGCTAAATCAACAGAAGCTCCACCGTGAGCAATTCTAGAAGAAAGAGGAGGGTAAACAGTTCATCCTGTACCAGCTCCATTTTCTACTATACTTCTTACTAATAATAAAGTTAATGAAGGAGGAAGTAATCAAAAACTTATATTATTTATTCGAGGGAATGCTATATCAGGGGCTCCTAATATTAATGGAACTAATCAATTTCCAAATCCTCCAATTATAATTGGTATAACTATAAAAAAAATTATAACAAAAGCATGAGCTGTAACAATTACATTATAAATTTGATCATCTCCAATTAAAGCACCTGGATGACCAAGTTCAGCACGAATTAATATACTTAAAGATGTCCCTACTATACCTGCTCAAGCTCCAAATAAAAAATATAAAGTTCCAATATCTTTATGATTAGTTGAAAATAGCCATTGTCGCGATATATATATATATATATATATCTATTAACAAATTGATTAAATGGCTGAAGTATTAGGCGGTAAACTGTAAATTTATTTATAAGAATTATTCTTTTTAATCAAAAATTAATTATAGTTTTATATTCAATAATGATATTAGATTGCAATTCTAAAGGAATAACAAATGTTATTAAAACTTAAAATTTAAGATTTAAAAGATATCTTATATTTATAACTTTGAAGGCTATTAGTTTTATTTAACTTAAAATCTTAAATTAAATAATATAAAAAACTAATAATAAATAAACCAAAAGAAGATATAAAAGAAAAAATTAAATATAAATTTATTATAAAATTATTTCATTGAATATTAAAAATTCAATTATTTTCAAAATAATTTAATATAAAAGCTGTATAGCATAATCGTAAATAAAAAAATAATGTTAATAATGTTAATATAATTATAATAGTTATTATAAATAGTTGATTATTAATAGTTACATATTGAATTGTAAGTCATTTAGGAATAAATCCTAAAAATGGGGGTAAACCACCTAAAGATAATAAATTTAAAAATAATGAAAATTTTAAATATTTATTAAATATAAATAATGAATATAATTGATTAATATGAAACAATTTAAATATATTAAATAAAAAAATTAAATTAAAAGATAAAAAAGTATAAAATATAAAATAAGTAATTCATAAAGATTCATTAGAATATATACTTATTAATATTCATCCTAAATGATTAATAGAGGAATAAGTTATTAATTTTCGTAAAGAAGTTTGATTTAATCCTCCTAAAGATCCAATAATAATTGATAATAAAATACATCAAAATAATAAAAATTTTATAATTAAATAAGAAATTAATATTAAAGGACCAATTTTTTGTCAAGTTATTAAAATTAATCTATTTATTCAATTTAATCCTTCTATTACATTAGGAAATCAAAAATGAAAAGGAGCTGTTCCTCTTTTTATTAATAGAGCAGATAAAATAATTATATTAATATAATTATTATTTCTATTAAATATTTGATTTATAAAATTATTTTTATATATAAATAAAATAATAGAAAATAATAAAATAGAAGAAGCTAATGCTTGTGTTAAAAAATATTTTAATGAAGCTTCATTTGATATTAAATTATTATCTCTTATAAGGGGAATAAAAGATAATAAATTAATTTCTAATCCTATTCAAGCTCTTAATCAAGAATTAGCTGAAATAGTAATTATTGTTCTTATTATTAAAATAAAAAAAAATAAAATTTTAAATGAATTATTAAAAATTAAAAAGAAAAGGATTAAAACCTTTATAATTGGGGTATGAACCCAATAGCTTAAATTAGCTTATCTTTTTTTTAATTATATTTTAGTGTATGATGCACAAAAGTTTTTGATACTTTTAGAAATAGTTTAATTCTATTAAATATAAATAATGAATATAATATTAAATTATATGATTTACTCTATCAAAGTAATCCTTTTTATCAGGCAATTCATT